GTGAAATGCCTAGAAAAAAGAAAACATCGTGATCGCGAAGGTTAAAGTAACCAAAGTCCTTGGAATTTTCACTTTGTCCATTGGAAAGCCGTTTTGTTATTAATAGACTACGAAGAGGAAAAAGAATAACTCAAAGAAAGGAATTTCATTTAGTTATTCACCCAAGTTTCATTTATGCATATTCAATGACCAGAATTAGCCGGGGATATATAGCTCGGAGACGTAGAAGAAAAACGAGTTTAGTTGTATCAAGATCTAGGGCAGGTCTTTCAAAATTTATTAGTCAACAAGAAATAAAAGCTTTAGCTTCATCTGATCGGGATAGGGATAGACAAAAGAGAGATTTTCGTCGTTTGTGGATCACTCGAATAAATTCAGTAATTCGTGAAGGATGGGTATCCTATAGTTATAGTTATAGTCGATTCATTCACGATTTATACAAGAGACAGTTGCTTCTTAATCGTAAAATACTTGCCCAAATCGCTATAGCAAATAAGAATTTTCTTTATCTGATTTCAAATCAGATTCTAAAATCAGAAGTAAATTGGGAGGAATTTCCCTCAGTAATTTAAATTGAGTTACCCGGAGAATGCACTCCGGGAAAGTAGAGTCAAAATGAATAAAATAGGAGAAAATCAAGTAATCAAAAGAAATAGAAATCAACACATTCAATAATCAATTTGAAGTTTGCCTTCTTCCCCGATTTTTTATTTGTTTTTGTCTTAGGACAAGAGAATCAAATCCATATTAGAGGGTTTTTCGAGCAAAGCTGCAATCTGCCTTTGAGTTCGGGTGTGAATTTTGATTCAAGTGAAGAAAGAGTAAGCCTTTTTTTTGTCTCTCACACTCGCCTTATATTTAGTGTGGTCTCTCACGATCGACCTTTCTTTCTATATGACTTATCTCTCTGTCTAGGTGACTTAGCTTTCTTTCTGTCTATCGCCTTCGCCTTGTTTATTTTCACTTGTGCGTCATTATTCATAAAAGGTAACAAAGATAACATACGAGCTTGTTTTATAGCAATAGTAATTAATCGTTGTTGTTTCAAGGTCACTTTATTTCTTCGTCTAGATAATATTTTTCCGTGGTCACTAATAAATCGAGTAATTAGACTTAGGTTTCGATAATCAATTCGATCCCCCGGTTGAATCGGGGGCAAACGCCTACGAAAAGATCGCTTGGATTTATGAAAGGGTCGCTGCTTGGATTTACGAAAAGGTCGCTTGGATTTATCCATGGTTTATTTAGTTTATTCCTTGAAACCCAAAATCCTATTGCGGTTGGATCTATAAAATGAATTAAAATCCAAAAAAAGAAATAGGATTTGGTTTCTTTATATTTCAATTATCTTATAATTATCTAATTAGACTGTTATTTTTCCCCCTCCTCGGACGGGTACAAGTGCTCGTTTCGAGCTATATCTCCCCGTGAATCGTATGTTTGTAACAATACGGACAGAATTTTCGCAATTCCAATCGATTAGGCGTATTGTGTCGGTTCTTTTGAGTAATATATCGGGAAATGCCTGTTGATGCCTTAGTAGCACCCTTTCGAACACAAGTAGTACATTCCAAAATAACGGTTATTCGGATATCCTTACCCTTGGCCATGAATCTCCCTTAGATTTTTAATTTACTCAACTCTTCTTCTTTCGATACGATAAGGAAGAAGAAAAAAGAAAAAAATAGAAGTTAATAAGTTCAAATCCAATTCTGAAAAATTTTGCTGCAATCAATAGCTAAAAATAAGACAGAAAGATTTCTAACCTATATTACAAATTCCAATGGATACAGTAAATATCGTGTATAATACTCTTCCCTAGACCCACATTTTCGATTCGACTTCCATTTCTCTCTTATTCGATTATTCTATAATTCGAATGCGAGTCCCACAGTCGTTGAATCCACTTTTATTCTTTCTCTTTCGTCCCTTTTTTCTAAAAATTAGACAAAAGAGAAAGAGAGGGAGAAGACTGATTAGTAAGAGATATTTCATTGTATCTCTAATCTTCTTTATTCGTTCCCACGTGAATCACTAGAATGAACAAGAACTCGAATCAAAAAAAGGGGAATGTCAATGCATCTGGGAAAAAACGATTAATCTCTATCAATAGACCTGCTAAAGACCCGAACCATAGAGTACTTAGTACCGGTGCTACAGAAAGATATGTTTTTAGATCTCGCATTGAAAAACCCCGTTCGTTACAGAATAATAATACATATATGATCAAATGTGTATGTAGTTACGGATGTACTATATATAGTACACAGAATCCCTAATTCAAAGTCAAATGTACAATGATAGAGGAAATATTTTTATTAAAACATACCATAAAAACGTCCTTTTCTTCGCGAGTATTTTCTCAAAATACTCATTGAATTTTGATAGGGTTCCGTTGCCTCTTTTATCTGGCTAGACGTCTTTTATGAATATTCTATTTTGATATCTATTCTATGTTAAATCAGACGAAAAAGAGGAAATAGACAGAGAAATTTTCTAT